AAAAATTAATGATTCATATAAATCGCTTAATGGTAAATGCCCCAAATACACCCAACGAGTAACTAATAATCCTGTTATGCAGAAAAAAGTAACTATCATACCCTTTTCTGACGAATCATATAGTCCTACGATTTCATCGACTAATAAAGTTATCAAATGAATTGTAATTACAATTGAAACGATAGAAAAGGATATATGAGTTAATATATGCTCTAAAGTTGAAAATATCATAAAAATTATTAAAAGGGGGTCCCGCAATTATAGGAATTGAAATCGGGAATTGAATTCATTATAGGACTTACTCTTTTAGAAGATGCCATGCCGCCACTCGGACTCGAACCGAGATGCTCTAGCACTGCTTCCTAAGAGCAGCGTGTCTACCTATTTCACCATAGCGGCTTATTCGAAATCATAATAACCTATTTTTATTCAATCGTCGAGATTGAAGGAGTTAATTAAATGCAATATTTTTTTAGGAAACCATTAAATTGATGAATAAAAACTTGTTTAAGAATTAGGGATTTAAACGTTTTCGTTAATAATATTTATTATCTTTTTATTTATTATTTTAGAATGTCAATTTTCTTTAACTGAACTAAAAATGTAGTTTTTCGTAAGTTATTACTTTATGTTTTCCTAAAACAAAAATGTTACGGTTGGAACTAGATTATTTTTACTTCAATCCATAGATAGAACTAAAAGCAATGTTCTGTCTCGTTTGCATTTTTTAATGATTCATTTATTTTATCATTTATTTTATTAATCTAAAATAAAAAAATAATTTTATCGATAAAATATAATTTTTATATAACACAATTTCAGCGATACACTCAAGGGGTTTTTGTAAATATTTGCATAGTTATTTTTATATGAATTCTTAGGGTTTTTCGTTGTGTAGAGAATTTGTGTTAAGATTTAGCAACCCAATTAAGTTAGGTATTAGTATGGGTGTATCAATTATATAACAATATTTTATATTTCTATCGAAATTGTACCGTACTTCAAAAAATACTTTATAAATTTTTAAATTAATATATATTATATCTTTGATATATATTATATTTTGATCGATCTTCCAATCGAACCATAGGATCTAAAACGGATCACTCAAAATTGGCACATTAGTCATATAACTACCTAAAAATGTAAAAGGGGATTTTTTTAATTAAATTGGGTTAAAGAGTTTATATAGTGATAATAATTTAGAAAAATAATGATTTAGAAGATTATAAAACATATTTAAAACTAAATCAATTAGTTTCAACGAACCCTTCTTTTAATATATAATAATATATAATTATAATATCTTTTAATATATAATATATAATTCTAATATTTTTAATATATAATTATAATATATAATAAAAAATAAATTTATTTTTATTATTGATTCAAGTCGATGGGGAAAGTGAGAATCCCCATCCTGAAAATCATAAAATATACTAAAACGAAAGGTGAACCCTTGTGCTTGCATTTATCCTTTTTTCAAACAAAAAAGTACCATTAATTTTTCGAATTAAGTAGACAACAGAATTCTTATCTATATCAGAAATGAAAGAAAAAAGACGCCTTCTAAATTAAAACATTATGAAACTAATTATTTTTATTTATGATTTATATTTATTATATAAATATAAAATAATAAAATAATTTTTTTTATATATATTATTTTTTATTATATATAAATTATATAAATATAAATTATTTTACTATTATGATGTTAATTAAAATTCTTATAACTTATAAATATTATAAAAAAATTAGAAACAAAATTAGATTACTTTTCTAATTAGACCGATTAAGATTTTTTATTGTATTGTTTGATTACTATTATTTATTTGTTACACAAAAAAAACTTTTAGAACTCCCGGTAGAAAGAGATTTCGCTAATGAAAAAGCTTTCAATGCTGCCCGATATCCCTTCCTTTTCCAAATATTTTTACGAATCCGTTTTTTTGAAATAGAGGTGCGTTTTTTTGGAACTGCCATTAATAAATTATATTATAATAGGTTCTTCGGTTGGATGTGAAAGACATCTATTGTTCAAAATAAATTTTTCTTTACTGTTCTCTATCTATTTATTCTCTAAATCATACTCCCTTCATAAAAAAGGGGGGTGTGTAAAAATCGCATAAAATATTACTAACAACAATCCCCTATGCCAAATAGAATTGATTGAAGTTGATAAAATACAATACAAACAAAAAAGAAAAGATTGTGCGTTTAGTTTTCTTTCTATTTTCGTCGTGTTACATTTATACATGTAATAAAATACATCAAAAGGTTAATAACCCAACCCCTCTATCGCTTAATTAAAAAACTTTAATAATTTTCTATTATATTAATTAATTTAATTGGTCAAACTCGAAGAAAGAGTACACCCAACTTTAATTCTCAAATTCGAGTGGGACTAGTAGTTAATCTGTTAAAGGATACAAAATCTATAATTTTTTTATTATATTATATTATATTATAAAAGGCATTTTATTTGCCCTTTTTTTTTATTTTACATAAAATAAAGTGTTGGATATCATAGCATTTCCTACAAATAGCTTTTATTGTAATGGAAGACAATCAATTAGTTACAAAACAAATTGTTTAATGATTCTGAATAACCGAATTACAATTACAATAAATAGTTTTTATGGGTCAAGTTATGCGCTTTATGATTCATACCAAACACTGTTTTTGGTGTAATTATCTATCCTCGCTCTATAGATATAAAAGATATAAATAAATTATTGTAATACGTAATAATTATAATTAGAATGCAAATTTTATTTAAGTTTTATTTTATATATCTTAATTTTTTTTTATTAACTGACCCCTTTCAACAGAAAACAAATAAGAACCGGTGAATCAGAAACAATTAATTAAGAAAAATATTTTATTTTTTTTTTATGGAATATACATATCAATATTCATGGATTATACCTTTCATTCCACTTCCAGTTCCAATGTTAATTGGAGCAGGACTTCTACTTTTTCCAACGGCAACAAAAAATCTTCGCCGTATGTGGGCTTTTCCGAGTGTTTTATTGTTAAGTATAGTTATGATTTTTTCAGCCCATTTTTCTATTCAGGAAATAAATCACAATTCCGTCTATCAATATGTATGGTCTTGGACCATCAATAATGATTTTTATTTAGAATTTGGCTGCTTGGTTGATCCACTTACTTCTATTATGTCAATATTAATCACTACTGTTGGAATGATGGTTCTTATTTATAGTGATAATTATATGTCTCATGATCAGGGATATTTGAGATTTTTTGCTTATATGAGTTTTTCCAATACTTCAATGTTGGGATTAGTTACTAGTTCTAATTTGATACAAATTTATATTTTTTGGGAATTGGTTGGAATGTGTTCTTATCTATTAATAGGTTTTTGGTTCACACGACCTAGTGCGGCGAATGCTTGTCAAAAAGCGTTTGTAACTAATCGTGTCGGGGATTTCGGTTTATTATTAGGAATTTTGGGTTTTTATTGGATAACGGGTAGTTTTGAATTTCGGGATTTGTTTGAGATATTTAATAACTTGGTTTATAATAATGAGGTTAATTTTTTATTTGTTACCTTATGCGCCTTCCTATTATTTGCCGGCGCAGTTGCAAAATCCGCCCAATTTCCCCTTCATGTATGGTTACCTGATGCCATGGAAGGGCCTACCCCCATTTCGGCTCTTATACATGCCGCTACTATGGTAGCAGCAGGGATTTTTCTTGTAGCTCGGCTTCTTCCTCTTTTCATAGTTATACCTTACATAATAAATCTAATAGCTTTGACAGGTATAATAACATTACTTTTAGGAGCCACTTTAGCTCTTGCTCAAAAAGATATTAAGAAAAGCTTAGCTTATTCTACAATGTCTCAATTGGGTTATATGATGTTAGCTCTAGGTATGGGGTCTTATCGAGTTGCTTTATTTCATTTGATTACTCATGCCTATTCGAAAGCATTGTTGTTCTTAGGATCTGGATCAATTATTCATTCGATGGAAACTATTGTTGGATATTCTCCAGATAAAAGTCAGAATATGGTTCTTATGGGCGGTTTAAGAAAACATGTACCAATTACAAAAACCGCTTTTTTATTAGGTACACTTTCTCTTTGTGGTATTCCACCTCTTGCTTGTTTTTGGTCCAAAGATGAAATTCTTAATGATAGTTGGTTGTATTCACCGATTTTTGCAATAATAGCTTGTTCCACGGCAGGATTAACTGCATTTTATATGTTTCGTATCTATTTACTTACTTTTGAAGGACATTTAAATGTTTATTTTCAAAATTACAGCGGCAAAAAAAATAGCTCGTTCTATTCAATGTCTCTCTGGGGTAAAGAAGGAAAAAAAATTATTAAAACAAGCTTTCGTTTATTAGATTTTTTAACTACGAAAAACAATGAAAAAACTTATTTTTTAAACACGTATTGGATTAATAATAATGGAAATGTAAGAAGTATGGTACATCCGTTTATTAGTATTGCTCGTTTTGGCACTAAAAACACTTTCTCATATCCCCACGAGTCGGACAATACTATGTTATTTCCGATGCTTGTATTAGTTTTATTTACGTTGTTCATTGGGGCCGTAGGAATTCCGTTATTCAATCAGGAAGGAATGAATTTGGATATACTATCCAAATTCTTAAGTTCGTCTATAAACCTTTTACATAAAAATAGAAACCATTCTGTAGATTGGTATGAATTTATCACAAATGCAACTTTTTCCGTTAGTATAGCTTATTTCGGAATTCTTATATCGTCTTTTTTATATAAGCCTGTTTATTCATCTTTACAAAATTTAAATTTATTTAATTCATTTGTTAGAAGTGTTCCTAATAAAATTAAAGTTTTGGGGGGTAAAATAATAAATGTGATATATAATTGGTCATATAATCGTGGTTACATAGATTTTTTTTATGTAATATCCTTTACTAAAGGTATAAGAAGATTAGCTGAACTAACTCATTTTTTTGATAGACGAGTAATTGATGGA